CCCAATACGTCTTGCATATATACTATCATAAAATTAAAGATTTTTTATGTATATCCAATTTTCTTTTAATCGATCTCAATTGATCCCCCGTTACTGTTCAGAAGATAAGTAATAGGTAGGGATGACAGGATTCGAACCCGTGACATTTTGTACCCAAAACAAACGCGCTACCAAGCTGCGCTACATCCCTTTCAATTGGTCTACAGTGTCATTGTAGAGAATCCCTGTTTTGTTTTCCATATCTTTATTTCTTCCATTGATATACACAAATATCTTGTCATTTCTTCTTTTTGGTCTCATATAACATATAATTATATTAAAAATAGTAAAAAAAAATAGTAAAAGACTTCTATTTTCTATTCTATTTCTATTATATTATTCTATTTCTATTATATTAAAGTATGAAATAAATATGAGACCCTGTAAAAAATGACTATTTTTCGAGAATTTCTGGCCTAAAGGGGCCTATTTGTTTCTTTTAAGATTCGGAAAAGTACGATCTATTTTGTACATTTCAACTTGAATTAGGAATTCCGCGTACAAATACAAGCGGTCAGTCATTAAGTACATATACACATCTGGTTATATATGTATTAGCATTATGTATTAGAAATAATAAAGAAGGAGGAGAATTTAAAATGCGAGATCTAAAAACATATCTCTCCGTGGCACCGGTAGTAAGTACTCTATGGTTCGGGTCTTTAGCAGGTTTATTGATAGAGATCAATCGTTTTTTTCCGGATGCGTTGATATTCCCCTTTTTTTCATTCTAGTTATTGATATGGTAGGGGGGGAAGAGGATTAGAGATAGAATCAAATATCTGTAACTAATCCCTTCCCTTCTTTTTTTTTCGAATATACGTTAGAAAAACAAAAAGGGGATTCCCCCTCGGTGAAACTAGTAATTCGGGCCAGGCTCAAATTTAAATAAAATTAATAAAAAATAGAGTCAAATGTGATGGTTGGGGCAACAATATCATACAAGATACTTAAATAAAAATTAAACGCTGTACGGCAATTTAAAATTCTAAATAATAAATAATATAGTTAGAAATCATTATATTACTTACTTATTAATATATTGTTATTATTACTATATTGATTTATATTGATTTATTGCAACGAAACCTTTCTTTCATAATTCGATTTCGAGTTACCTGTTTTTTTTGTTCCTTTCTTCTTCCTCGTTTCGGATCGGAAAATCAAAGAGTTGAATGAATCAAAAACCAAAGGAGGCTCATGGCCAAGGGTAAAGATGTCCGAGTAACGGTGATTTTGGAATGTACCAGTTGTGTTCGAAATCGTGTTAATAAGGAATCAACGGGCATTTCCAGATATATTACTCAAAAGAATCGACATAATACGCCTAGTCGATTGGAATTGAGAAAATTCTGTCCCTGTTGTTACAAACATACGATTCACGGGGAGATAAAGAAATAGATCGAACCGGTCACTCGTGTGTCAGTCTTCCGTTCCAAGGAAGATCAAAAATGACATATTAGATATATCTAATATATAACAATATATAATATATATTAATTTTAATATAAACAAACCAAATCCTATTTCGATCAGATCAACCGTGATGGAGAATTAAGAAATAGGATTAGGATCTTTTCTTTAGGATAAGGAATAAACAAACCATGGATAAATCCAAGCGAATCTTTCTTAAATCCAAGCGATCTTTTCGTAGGCGTTTGCCTCCGATCCAATCGGGGGATCGAATTGATTATAGAAACATGAGTTTAATTAGTCGATTTATTAGCGAACAAGGAAAAATATTATCTAGACGGGTGAATCGATTGACCTTAAAACAACAACGATTAATTACTATTGCTATAAAACAAGCTCGTATTTTATCTCCGTTACCTTTTCTTAATAATGAGAAACAATTTGAAAGAAGCGAGTCAACCGCTAGAACTACTGGTCTTAGAACCAGAAAAAAATAGGCTGACTCTTGAATTGAATCAAAAAAAATCCCAATCCAAACTCAAATGTGGATTGACGCTTTTTTTTTTCTAAAAATAGGAAATCCAGATTTGATTGTCGTGTCGTTTGAAAAAAAAAAAAAAAATTGGGGAAGAATAGAAGAATAAGAAATATTTTTTATTCAACATGTTTCTTCATTTTCATTTTGACGACTTTTTCATATTTTATCATACTAATTTCTACTCTACCTTCCCAGAGTTCATTCTCCAGGGAACTCCATTTAAACCATTCCAACGGATTCCCTTCACTCTCTTTATTTTATGATCTCATTGGAAATCATATAAAGACAACTCTTATTTAATATAGCTATTTGTGCAAGTATTTTACGATTAAGAAGCAATTGTTTCTTGTACAGATTGTGTATTAACTTACTATAACTAAAGTATACTTTCTTGTCTCGAATTACTGCATTTATACGAGTAATCCACAAACGACGAAAATCTCTCTTTTGTCTACCCCTATCCCGATGAGCCGAAACCAAAGCTCTTATTTTCTGTTGAGTAATAGTCCGAGTAAGTCTTGAATGAGCCCCTCGAAAAGTTGATGCAAATAAACGGATTTTTGTTCTACGTCTTCGAGCTATATACCCTCGTTTAATTCTGGTCATTGAATAAATGAAACTTTGATGAATAACTAATTGATTTCCTTTCTTTCAGTTATTCCCTTCCCGTGTCCTAGTCTATTAATAACAAAACGGATTCTTCCAATGTATAAAATAAAAATTCCAATGGCTTTTGCTACTCTAACCTTCCCGACCACGATTTTTTTCTAGGCATTTCGCCTAGAAATCAAAATTGTATTGATACTAGGTATCAAAAACACATAGTAAATAAAAAAGTAATAAATAAAAATGGATTATAGTGGGTTCCATCGTTTCTATGGTTACTTCTTAAACGGCGAGGTCCTCTCTATACACCGGAGCCCTTCCTTCATTTAATCAATGTTATTGTTAACTTGTACAGTTCACGCCCTTTGGCTCTACCCATAATTATCTAGTACTAGGTCTTTCACAACGAGATCTATTTATACAGTAACGGTATTTAATTATGAAGATTTGCTGAGTAGCTGACCCTGTTAGTCCGTTCTTGCAAGAATAAGGCCTAAAATTTTGACTTTTTAAAATAAGATTTCCCCTGCTTAATGAATACCATTTGCTATCAATGGGGAATCCTTTCTCATCTTAAATTTTAAATTGAGGTGATTGGATTTGCACCAACGGGAACCATACATTTGATACCCCAATCGAAGGATAGATCTTTTTTTAAGATATTGAATATTCAATGGAGTTCGTCCATTCTATTCTATCCTACTCACTGGTACGGATCGGTGATACTGGATCAATTGTTTTCTTTCTTTTGTCCTAGTCCATGGTCTGAACGAGTCGCACATACACCCTAGTACATGTTCCTCGTCGCTGAGGACATCCTCCAAGAGCGGGGGATTTCGTGACATTTCTGATTGGCTGTCTTGTGTTTCTAATAAGTTGTTTAATAGTTGGCATGTTGAATCATATATATAATGTGCTGGTTTAGATCGATCTTAACCGGATGCTTAGGAATTCTTTATTTTTTTTTTTTTTTTCTATATTAAGAAATTAATAAATAGAATATTAAATCCGGTAAGAAGATAAAATACCAAATCACGAATTCATGTGAAATCCTTGTTCTTTTTCTTTTTTATTCAGTCGCTACAAGATCAACAATTCCATGAGCTTGGGCTTCTGTTGCTGACATAAAAACATCTCTTTCCATGTCTTCGGATACAACCCATAGGGGTTTGCCTGTCCTTTGTGCATAAACCCTTGTGATGGTTTCGCGCAGCTTCAGCAGCTCTTCCGCTTCCAGGACAAATTCTCCCGTCTGTGCCTCGTAAAAAGAACTAGCAGGTTGATGGATCATTACCCTGATAATATATGATATAACATAAAAAATGTTTCTTCTATCTCGCATGATGAAAGTGAGGAGATAAAGAATAATCAAAAAGATATAATTGAACAACCGTACAGGCATCTTTTGCGCATTGCATACGGCTCTATAATGGAATTCGCTTTTTTTACCTTACCTTACTTACATCGAAGAAATAGAAAATAAATGATAGGGTCTATCAGACTCGGGTTGGTAAATGATCCAATAACCATCCTTCCTTTTGTAGTAGTTCAAAAATACTATAAAAATACTATGATGGTTCCGTTGCTTTATATATTTATTTCATCTGTTATTTAGCAATCCCAAAGTTTCTTTTTTTTTTTCAAATAAAAAAACAAGATTTATTTTCATATTCTTTCATAACCTAAAAATTGTTAAGATTAAGAGCCCCTGCTGTGAAAACAAAAAAGTTTGTGACGCTGAAATAGGCCTCCCGATAGATTGGCTAAAATCGAAAATGCCTTTTTATCTCATACTACTCTTTCGATACGTAATCTAAGGGTTTAAAAAAAATTTCTCATATCGAATTCGAAGTGCCATGCTATTATTACTTAATATTCATATAGTGCGAAGGCATAGTTTTCTTTTTTTCTCTCAAATCAAATAAAAAACTCATTGGCGCCGAGCGTGAGGGAATGCTAGACGTTTGGTAATTTCCCCTCCAACAAGAATAAAAGATCCCATCGAAGCGGCTAATCCCATGCATATTGTCTGTATATCTGGTCGCACAAATTGCATAGTATCATAAATAGCTACTCCGGGTATTACCCATCCGCCAGGAGAGTTTATAAACAAATACAGATCTTTGGTATCATCCTCTATGCTGAGATATACCATAAGACCAATAAGTTGATTCGAGATCTCGCTATCAACCCCTTGGCCTAAAAAAAGTAATCTTTCTCGATAAAGTCGGTTGATTGGGATAAAATGATATCCCTTAGAAACCGTACATGCACCTTTTGATGCATACGGTTCAACAAAAATCATGAAAAAAAGGAATCAATGTGTAGATTCTAGCTTTTTTTTTCCTAACAGGTTTTTTTAACTTATAAAATGGACTTTTCTTTCATTTTTCAAGAAAGATGAGTTTTGGCCTGTTTTGTTTATCTAAAAAAAAATTGCTAAACTTATCTGACTAACTTCTCATTGATGTATTGTTTCATCGAGATACAATCTAAATCGCGATGTAATTTTCTTGTTCCTGACTGGGCTTCTTCAATTTTTTTAGGTTTATGCTCTACTCCGAGTAAAGATCCGCCCGATTTGGATTTGTACATATAGGACAAATGCCCCAATACCACGTCCTTTTGCTATGACTTCTCCATTTTTATTGTTTTTTTTTTTTTCAATTTATTTCATGTCTTCCAACAAATATTCAACGCATTTATCATATTACTCGACTGATTAACAGTTTGAGATCACTTCTATTTCTAAATATCTAAATAAATAGAAATAACTAAAATATTATATAAATATGATATTAAGTCGTAATCATAAATATATTTATTACCAATTGGTTTTCTTTCTAAACGGAGCCTGGATACTTCATTTGATTGGTCTAACCAAGCCAACCATAAATTATTCTAATTGATAATATTAGTCCGTATACCCTCCCTAAAAAATGGATCTAATTGCACTTCACGCTCCAAATTTTTGATAATTGAATCAATCTTTCTCGGGCGAAAGAGGGGATATCTCGATCGGGGAAGAGAACGGGGAAATACCGTATGCCCAATATATCTGACAAGTCGCACTATACGTCAATCCACAATGCATCTTCCTCTCCAGGACTTCGAAAAGGTACTCTTGGAACACCAATAGGCATTAAATAAAAGAAAAATTAAGTACTATATCTCACTTTGATGTGAAAGCGTAACAGTGGGTTTAGTGGCCTAATACTATTGATTTTATTATCCTATTTTCTCCATAGATTGACTAAGTTCATAAAAAAAGAAGACAAAATGAATAAAGGAAAATTCTTACAAATGAGTCCTTTGAATGATAAACAAATATATATATATTCACTCATATAAAATGGTATCAACCCCCTTACCATTGCGTATTGTTACTTATCGGGTGTAGAATAGATCTGCTTCTTTTTGTTCCTACGAACAAAATAGTTTCATTATTACTAAAAGTAATTATTACGAAAAGCATCAAACAAATATTAATCCTTTCCCCGAGAGAATCCCCTAAAAAAGGGGTCTATAGCATAGCTTTTTCCAATGCAATAAAGTTACATTGTGTCTATTTTTCGTTGATAAAGGGGTATTTCCATGGGTTTGCCTTGGTATCGTGTTCATACCGTCGTATTGAATGATCCCGGTCGTTTGATTTCTGTCCATATAATGCATACAGCTCTGGTTGCTGGTTGGGCCGGTTCGATGGCTCTATACGAATTAGCCGTTTTTGATCCCTCTGATCCTGTTCTTGATCCAATGTGGAGACAGGGTATGTTCGTTATACCCTTCATGACTCGTTTAGGAATAACGAATTCATGGGGCGGTTGGAGTATTACAGGGGGGACTGTAACGAATCCGGGTATTTGGAGTTACGAAGGTGTGGCCGGGGCACATATTGTGTTTTCTGGCTTGTGTTTTTTGGCAGCTATCTGGCATTGGGTGTATTGGGATCTAGAAATATTTACTGATGAACGTACAGGAAAACCCTCTTTGGATTTGCCTAAGATCTTTGGAATTCATTTATTTCTCTCAGGGGTGGCTTGCTTTGGTTTTGGTGCATTTCATGTAACAGGATTGTATGGTCCTGGAATATGGGTGTCCGATCCTTATGGACTAACCGGAAGGGTACAGGCCGTAAATCCAGCGTGGGGTGTGGAGGGTTTTGATCCTTTTGTTCCGGGAGGAATAGCTTCTCATCATATTGCAGCAGGGACCTTAGGTATATTGGCAGGTCTATTTCATCTTAGTGTTCGTCCACCCCAACGCCTATACAAAGGATTACGTATGGGAAATATTGAAACCGTCCTTTCCAGTAGTATTGCTGCTGTCTTTTTTGCAGCTTTTGTAGTTGCTGGAACTATGTGGTATGGTTCAGCAACTACCCCGATTGAATTGTTTGGTCCCACGCGCTATCAATGGGATCAAGGATATTTCCAACAAGAAATATATCGAAGAATTGGTGCTGGCTTAGCCGAAAATCAAAGTTTATCCGAAGCTTGGTCTAAAATTCCTGAAAAACTAGCTTTTTATGATTACATCGGCAATAATCCGGCAAAAGGGGGATTATTCAGAGCGGGCTCAATGGACAACGGGGATGGAATAGCTGTTGGGTGGTTAGGACATCCTATCTTTAGAGATAAAGAGGGGCATGAACTTTTTGTACGTCGTATGCCGACGTTTTTTGAAACATTTCCAGTTGTTTTGGTCGACGGGGACGGAATTGTTAGAGCCGATGTTCCTTTTAGAAGGGCAGAATCAAAATATAGTGTCGAACAAGTAGGTGTAACTGTTGAGTTCTATGGCGGCGAACTGAATGGAGTCAGTTATAGCGACCCTGCTACTGTGAAAAAATATGCTAGACGTGCTCAATTGGGTGAAATTTTTGAATTAGACCGTGCTACTTT